TTGAAGAGGTCTTATCAATAAAATTTCCATTTATTCGAGATCTAGGCATAATTAGCAATTCATTCTATAATTCTTCTCATCCCCTTTCGGGGAAAACGATCCCACAAAAAAAGGAATTGTACAGTACAAAATAACATAAAAACAGACTTATTGGAAAAATGTGGTGTCTCTTTTTTGGACAAAGATGAAATGAAATAGTTGAATCAGATTAGATTTCATTCCAATTTCGTAGTATACCAGTATACCGATAACTATTACTATTTCATCTAAGTTGAATAACCAAGTTTTCTATGTATTTTTAGAACTCGAGAATTTTTGATTTGGTTATGATCCAAAAAGGAAAAAAATAGAATAATCATTGAATCAAATTCAAATAATGTAACCATCCTTTTTATTTGCATAACGTGTATGTGCCACACCATACAATTTAAATAGTTGAAATAAAAAGATTCATCGGACGATTCATGAATTACATGGGTTAGCTGATGAAAGAAGTTGTTGTTGATAAATATGAAATTGAAAAAGAAATTTTTTTATGGAACCATCGCATCAGGCGGTCATACATGTACTACAATTCAGATAATTAAGATGAAGGACTCGCTATTCATTCGGATTTTGGTCAAGAATAACATTCTGTAGGAGAGATGGCCGAGTGGTTCAAGGCGTAGCATTGGAACTGCTATGTAGACTTTTGTTTACCGAGGGTTCGAATCCCTCTCTCTCCGTTTCTTTTCATTCATCAACGTTACCTACTATAAATGTATCAAAGAAAATAAGAATTGATATCATTATTTTAACGCCTTATTTAATAGACATTATCTATCCCTAATTAATACCTGCGAAAATACAAATAGAAATATCGTCTTGATATTGAAAAGAAGAAAAAAATCAAAAGAATCCTATTGCCGATCCTTTTTTGATACGTGAATGAGACAGGGTACGAGGTACTCTATTTACTTCAGCGAAAGGAGTCAAAATTGGTATGAACCTTGTTTTTTCTTTTCGTTAGAATCAAGTCTGACGGGAATAATATTCTACGACCAACAACTCATTTATTTTCAGACCGATCCATTTACTATCTATTATTTGATTTACAAATCCTTTATATTGTAAGGAGTCAATAGTCAAATGGTTTGGCAATTCCCCGCGGGGGGATGAAACAAGATAATTTTGAATCAGATTTTTCGATCTTTCTTTATCCTTCGTAGTAATAATATCTCGGGGTTTGCAACGATAACTTGGTATATCCACTATACGACCATTAACTAAAATGTGTCTATGGTTAACTAATTGTCTGGCTCCTGGAATGGTCGAAGCCATACCTAATCGAAAAAGGATGTTATCCAAACGCATCTCGAGTAGTTGTAGTAAAACCTGGCCTGTTGACCCTTTGGCTTTTCCAGCAATATGCACATATTTAAGTAATTGTCGTTCTGTCAGACCATAATGAAAACGCAATTTCTGTTTCTCTTCTAAACGAATACGATATTGTGATCTTTTTCCAGAGCGCAATTGGGTTTGAAGATCACTTCTGGATCTGGGTCTTTTACTAGTTAGTCCTGGTAAAACTCCCAGCCGACGTATTTTTTTGAAACGAGGTCCTCGGTAACGAGACATAGAAAGGCTCCTTTTTGATTCACTTTTATTTGACAAAAAAAATATAAAATCAGACTGAACTAAAGGATCAGCAAAGCAAAACTCAATTTACTAAAGTCCTACAAAACAGAATAAAATAAATTTGATCAATATTCGTATTTTTTGTACATATAGGAAATTCAAGCGAAGGTTACGTTTTCCAATTTCTTCTGTAGAGATCTAATTGTTCTAGTCAACTTTTTTCTTTATAGCTATAGCTGCAAGTTATCATGACATAATAGATCGGTGATCCGACATTTAGAGAAAGCGAGAGTAGAGATTTTCAATCATGTAAATCAAAAAATAGATAAAAAAAAGCCGGCTATCGGAATCGAACCGATGACCATCGCATTACAAATGCGATGCTCTAACCTCTGAGCTAAGCGGGCGGATATAAGAGCAATAGTGTATAGGAATACAGGAAACTATCAGATCTTAGCTATTTCCTAGTGATTCTTATTCTTTTTTTTCTTTTATTTATTATTTCTTCTATTTCTTAAATATTAGTTATATATTTTTAGTTATATATTTTAGATTCTATTTAGAAAATAGAAAAGAAAACTATTTAGATCTAGATAAATTAGATATCTAAATAGAAATCTAAATTCAATTCCATATTCATATATATGAAATATGAAAAGAAAATATCAATGAAATTAGAATTCAAAATGAAAAAAAAATAAGAATGAATATCGACCGTTCCACTATTCAAAATTACACTGTAAAAATGAAGGAGGAGGAAAGGCATATATATATATGTGGTATATATCTATCCATATTGAATTGCGGATAGATCAATGATAAAATCATTTTATATTGAAAAAAGAGGGTTTCTAGATGAAATGATATAATATAGAATAAAGGAAAAAATAAAATAACAGCATACACTTTTTAAATATAGGAATCATTACCTAAAGGATTCAATAGTGCCAAGATAAATGAAAGAGGTGGATGCAATTACAGCTGGATCCTTGTCTCAAAGGAAAGGGGGATATGGCGAAATTGGTAGACGCTACGGACTTGATTGGATTGAGCCTTGGTATGGAAACCTGCTAAGTGGTAACTTCCAAATTCAGAGAAACCCTGGAACTAAAAAAGGGCAATCCTGAGCCAAATCTTTGTTTCGAGAGAAAAAACGATGAAAAATGAGAATAAAAAGGGGATAGGTGCAGAGACTCAATGGAAGTTGTTCTAACGAATGCAATTGATTACGTTATGTTAGTAGCTAAAAGACTTCTATCGAAATGATAGAAAGGATACGTCTTATATACCTAAGATGTACGTATACATACTGACATAACAAATACTGACATAGCAAACGATTAATCACAACCCAAATCTTATATCGAATTCTATTCTGTATCTCTATATATTTCGAATAGTTAGATATGAAATTTGAAATTTATATATGAAAATAAAAATCTTCTCTTTTTTCTATTCATTAATAATATATATTCATTAATAATATATTATATTCATATTATATTATTAATATGAGTAATATATAATATAATAGTATGAAATAGTATGAGATCTATAAGAAACCCTATATTTCTATTCTTTATTTCATTAGAATGATAGAGATCAAAAAGATATATGAAAAATTGAAGTTGAAAAAAGAATAGAATTCGAATATTCAATAATCAAATTCTTCATTCCAGAATTTTTGATATATCTTTTGATATTTAATCGGACGAGAATAAAGAGAGAGTCCCATTTTACATGTCAATACCGACAACAATGAAATTTATAGTAAGAGGAAAATCCGTCGAATTTTTCAATCGTGAGGGTTCAAGTCCCTCTATCCCCAATAAAAAGCCCATTTTACTTCCTCGCTCTTTATTTATCCTCATCCTCTTTATTCATTTTTTTTTATCAGTGACTCAGTTTAAACAAAATGAAATATCTTTCTCATTTTATTCACTCTGTTCTTTCACAAATGGATCCGAATATAAATCCTCGTATCTTTTTTCAATCCAATCTCATTTGTTTTGTATAATACGATATGAAGATATAGATTCAAGGAATCTCCGTTATTGAATCATTCATAGTCTATATCTTTTTCTTTACATTTACAAAAAAAGTCTTCTTTTTGAAGATCCAAGAATTTAAGGGGCTAGAGCCAATTTGTTAAGATTTTTTTTAGTTCTTTTCATTGACATAGATAGAATAACTCCGCTAGGATGATACACGGGAAATGGTCGGGATAGCTCAGTTGGTAGAGCAGAGGACTGAAAATCCTCGTGTCACCAGTTCAAATCTGGTTCCTGACACGTAAATAATGTATCGGATAGATATTTCTTAATACCTCATACAAATGAAATTAATTCATTAAGACGGATCAAAATAGATATTCTTTACTTTCTTTTTCATTTTTTTCTCTCTTTTTTTTTTTTATTTTAGTCCCTCCGCAATACGAATGAAAGTCCAGTTACTTTTTTTTGTTTTTCCTCTAGAAGAGGAATACCAAGATGCTCATTGAATGATAAAAAACCCCTTTTTTACTTATTTTACTTATATCCAGATTTCGTTTCAATTTCAATCAACGAGCATCTTGAATTTCATATAAATTGGACGTAATATAGTCTTTACTTAAAGGCCAGCCTATCCAACTTTCAGGCATGAAGATACGTTTAAGGCGAGGATGATTCTTATAAGAAATTACCAATATATCATAAGATTTCCGTTCCTGAAAATCAGCACTTCTTCAAATCCAGAAAACTGACGGGGTTTGAGGATTACTCCTGAGAGCAAAGACTTTTATGCATACCTCTTCTGGTTTATCTATACCATAACGTATTTTCGTAAGGTGATACACACTAGCTAAAAATCCGCCTGGTATCATAGGCACACTGGGAGCATAAATAATTGTAACCATATACATATGAAATGACAGCAATAGAATTCCAATCCTCGGGAATTAAAGATCCATGAATTAACTAATGCTTGACTAGCCAATCAGATAAATGAACCTGCATCTTCTTCATCTTTCACACATTTCTCTTTGTATGAATATTTAACATTGACCAATGAAATTTTTAATGATTGACTGCTGTTTCTTATTTTGTACAAAGGAACCCTGCCTGATTCACAAATTCGTAGGAAGATTGGATTTTAAAAAGATTTCAAATCCAAAAGGTATCTCTGAAGTAAATGGTGATTTATAGAGTAAATCTTGATCATAATTTCCAGTATGAGTACTGTGTCGAAGGTAAAACTTGTGATTAGTAGTAAAACATCAATTTTCCTGTTGATATACAGTTCTATATCTTGACACCAACCCATAATGATCAAAGTCGAATCGCGAGCCTATTAATGAAGAAAATTAAATGAAAAAACAACTGGTACCATAGATAAGCGGCCAT